TCAAAAAAAAATCCATTACACTTTTTTCTTGATGCTTTTTTGAAAAAGTAACTTCATTAATTGATTCAAAAGATTTCTTTCTCGATAGTATCTATCAATACTTTCAAAAGTTATAAGAAAAAAGAAATTACTCGATTTCTTTTTTCTGGATGTCATATAATATTATATATATGATATGTCGATCTATTATCATGCCAATTGTTCTATACTAATAGAATCTTACTCCATTTAGGTTAGTATCTCAGCAAAATGGAAATTTTTTCGAAATTGAGGAAGTTCGAGTTGCTCAAGTCCTTTTCTTTTTTGTTTGTCCACTACTTTTACTTTTCGATTTTATACGTATAAATTTATACGTATAAAATCGAAAAGGGAAGTTATGATAAACTTGGAAAAATAGGAACTAAGAATAGGAATCTTAAACGAATGGGATCAAGAATCATTATTATTTCGACCCAAGAAAGGGAATTTCCCCACATCTCTGGGGTCGAAGACTAGAAAGACGAATAGAATAATACCCTTGTTCCCCTCATTTAGCCCTTCCTCCTCCGCTTATTTATCTTGGGTATCTAGTCGAATTGGATTCTATTAGAATAGAAAAAAAAGCTATTGATAGATGCTATGACAGTTAAATCTGACAATAGTGACAGAAAACCACATCGCTACAATTTCGATTAAAAAAAAAAAAAGAAAAAGAGGGAATAAAGTTAAATAGTCTTCTTACCAATATACATACTATGACTAAAAATGCGGTACCAGTAATTTCCAAAAGCTAGAAAGCTAGTATAATAAAGAATATAAACAAAAGCAATTTTTCACCATTTTTTTTTTCATACATAATTGCAAAAAATGGTTCTTTTGAAGAACTTGATGTTGATAAATCCACAGATCTAGAAATTCATTTCGGACAATTGAACCTTCTCAAACTGTTTCTTTTTAAAAACCAAAAAGATTTGTGCCAAAATAACAGATGCTAAGAAGAACAAAAGGCCTTGGACCCGTAATGGGTCTTGAAGTACTATTTCCGCGTCTCCCTGACCAAATCCACCAACATTAGGATTACTCGTTAATGGTTGGTCAAGTTTTATGGATTCGCCTTCTGAAACAAGAAGTTCTGGTCCGGGAGGTATAATGTCAATCACTTGACGTCCCTCTGACGCATCTGTTATGGTTATTTGGAAACCTCCTTTTTCTTTTCGTATGATTTTGCTTATTATACCTGCTGCTGTAGCATTATAAACCGTATTGTTACTCTTGCTCCCGTCGGGATAAATTTGACCCCTTCCTCTGTTTCCACCTACGTATATGGGATACTTTAAGAAGTGGACATCTTTCTTAGTAGCGGGGTCCGGAGAAAGAATAGGAAAGGTGATTTCACTATATTTCTGACCAGGAACAGGACCTATCACAAAAATATTTTTTTTATTGGGGCGATAATTCTGAAAAGACAGATTACCTATCTTTTCTTTCATCTCTGGCGAAATACGATCGGGAGGGGCTAATTCAAACCCCTCGGGTAAAATAAGAACAGCCCCTACATTCAAAGCTCCTTTTTTACCATTAGCAAGAACTTGTTTCAGTTTCATATCATAAGGAATTCGAACAACTGCTTCAAATACAGTATTCGGGAGCACCGCTTGTGGAACCTCAATATCCACGGGCTTATTAGCTAAATGACAATTGGCACATACAATACGGCCGGTTGCTTCGCGTGGATTTTCATAACCTTGTTGTGCAAAAATGGGATATGCATTTGAAATCGAGGACCCAGTTATTATATATATCATGAGCGATACAGAAATGGAACGAGTAATCTCTTCCCTTATCCAAAAGAATGCCTTTCTAATTTTAATTTGCATGGTCCAAGCGTTGATTCCGAAAATGACTAAATTTCTACAATAAAATTAGGTAGGTCACTAGTACAGCTCCCTATCCATGATGCTGCTATTTACTGAATTTTTTTTACTAAAATATAGGAAGAGCCCGACGGATGTAAAGAATAAAGTGTATAAAAAAAGGAAGATTTTGAATGTTTTGCTTGTGTACAAAATAACAAAGATTCTAATTGAATTGGATCCATGGATCATTTTTTAGTCATTCATTGAATGATAAATCACTACGAGTGACGGAGATACACGATTTAAATAACGGAAAATCCAATATTTAAAAATTGTATCGATAATGACTGGGAAAGTGGAAACAAGGCCAGATATAATTTGATCGTTATGAGCAAATCCAAAATCTTTGTAGACAGAGCCAATCATTAGTTCCCAACCGTGAGGTGAATGGAATCCTATACATAAATCGGTTAATAAAAGAATAGAGAAAGCTTTTATTGTGTCGCTTAAGTTATATAGGAATTCTTGAATCCAAGAATTAAGAATAATAAGTTCTTCATTACCTACAATAGAATAACCACTTAGAATAACGAAAGAGATTATATTTGTCGAGAAGTGCAAAATCGTATGGATACGATCCTCATTGTGCATCTTGATCAATTGGATCGTTTCTTTTTGAATTCCGGTACGAAACCTTTGTAGATGTGTTTCCGGGTATTCTTTTATCATTTCGTCCAAGAGGAAAAGTTCCTCTAATTCTAGGAATTTTTCTAGAATACTTTTTTCTTGAATATCATTTAAAAAAGTTTCGGATTTAGTAGTATTCCACCAATGAATAACCCAAGATTCCAGACTTTTATTAAATGAAAAAGAGATCCACCAGGGCAAAAATATTATAGATGTAAGATATATAAGGAGAATGAATGCTTTTTTTTTCATTTTTTCGTCTGTGAATTTTAATGAACCCACCTCATTCGTCGACTTTATACAATCTAATATTTCTATCAAGTATCAAAGATATATTACAAGACTTCGAACCTATGAATGTATTCCCTTTTTTATTTGTGAGTCAGTGGTTAGTTCTTGAATTTAAAAAGAATACAGAAATAACCTAAGAAAAATTACACGAATTAAGAAAAAAAAAAATATTGTTTTCACATATCTCAATTGCTCAAATTCGAAGCAATTCCCTCTTTTCGATGAATGCCCCAAGAGCCACTTCAAATTCGAATTTCGACATGAAAGAATTCCTTTCTATCAAAATCTCAAATATTTTGAAAAAAAAAAATGGGCCTACTACCCATAGCCCACAGGAAGGGTTGAAAGATATTTCTGAAGAATATTGTGATGGGGTGATCAAAAATGAGTGGCAAAAATAAGACAGAAAACTTTCTAAGTGGTCCAATCCTTTGCTCATTAAAGAGCACAAAAAGGATAAAAAGAAAAGTCAATTAACAAGAAATAATTTACAAGATATAATCTACCCCTATCGACAATTTCAAATATTGAAAAGAAAAAGATGATTTGTTTATTCTATATCTTTTATATCTTTATTTTTTTCTTTTCCGAAATGCTTTGTTTTGATCTATTGAGGATCAGTCTATTATTTCGATTTGTTAGTTGTCTTGTTACTGAATTTATTGGATTTACATAGGCAAAATTTGTGGACAAAAAAGGTTTTATTCTCGAATTGTTTCGTATATAGAATATACGTTTTCTTTGGGTCATCAGTATTTTGAAGAAATTTCAGTTAAGTTATACTATAGAAAAAAAAAAGAGGACTCTTGGATTTTTCCCTCCTGCTAAAAAAGTTCATTCTTAAGTTCATTTCAAAATACTTCAATTGGTACACGCAAGAAATAGGCCAATTCCGCCGCCTTTTGCTCAATTTCTCGCGGAGTCAAATTCTCATCAGTACGAGTCAAAGGAATGGACCCCTGGCCTCTGATTTCCATATAAAGGACACGCCGAGCATAAATACCCTCTTTCACTTCTATTCGGATAGACTGAATATCTTTCATAAGGAATCGGAGGAAGATGCGACGATTTTTTCCAGGAAATCCCCAACGAAAAATACAGACTATTCCTTCTTTTTTGTCGAATCGATCATAACCACTACCTACATTCCACAAAATCGTGCACCACAAATAAGAACTAATAAATAGACCGGCGATCCCATAGAAAGACATCACGATCCCTTGTGGAAAAAAAATTATTTGTTGAGACGGAAATAAAGATATCAAATTTCTGCCAAGATAACTGGAAATTCCAACCAAGAAAAACCCCAATGAACCTAAAAAAAGTATAAAGGCCCAGCAGAAATTACTTGTTTTTCGAGACCCCACTATAAGTTCTATCCATATATGTTCTGATCGCCAACTCATACTAGATCCAATTGCATTTTATTGGAAGTGGGAGACTAGCCCAAATAAATTTGACTTTCTTTTTTTTTTTCGAAAGTAACTTTCGTCAACTCGCACTATTTGGATGTGAATCTTTAGGAGAAATTGATTGAATTCGTTAGATCAATAATAGTAGCCTTTTTTTTTATATTATATGATTCCCTATCCTATCTACACACATATGAATACATTGGCTTTGCATTTTTTTCAGGCACTGGACCACTCTCGATTTCTTTTCAAATATTTTATTTCTTTTCAAATATTTTGTATTTTGAAATAGTTCATTTATTCCTTTGTTTACTCATATATCATATCTACGCCCGCATAAGAACCATGTTTCAAGGAATCCGCACCTTATACCCTATTATACTAAATGGATATCTGTCTTATAATCCAATCCAAGTCTAAGTCTTGAAAAAAAAAAGTAGATGAAAATTACTTCCATCAGATCTAAAAAATCTTGTTTTTTTGAACATGAAGAAATAAAGAAGACATTGCAATTGCCGGAAAGACTAAGCCTACTAAAGGCACAAAAATAGAGGGTAAGTTGTTGAGAATTGTCATAAAATGGGCACCTCAATTTAATATTTGTACCTCTTATTTATATTATATTTATTATATATATTTATTATTATATATATTGTTCTATTCTTTTTACTTTTACCTGTTATTGTTTTGTTCTATTGTTATAAATTGTTATGAAGATATCTTATAATCATTCTAATTAATCATTTTCATTTTGATCATTTTAATTCATATATACTAAGTATATCTAAGTGAGGATATAGAATAAAGTGCAAGGAGTGTAGAACTAACTAAATGGATTTATTCATTTTCTAAATGGACTTATTCATTTTTCTCCTTTTTCCGTGATATATGTATGATAATCTACTTGTTTGTTATTCTTCTTTTATTATCTTTTTCTTGTCTTATAACTTGAATTTTCGAATTTGACTTTAACTTTAAATCTTTAAATAAAGAATAAAATAAAGATAAAGAATAAAATAAAGAGTTTCTTCTGTTTATAAATTTTCGAAAAAAAAAATTGTGAACTAATTTAATTAACTAATTTATTACTAATTTTTTTATTACTAATTTAATTAACTAGTAATTAACTAACTATTAATTAACTAAATTTATAATTAACTGAAGGCTCTACTTGATTTCTGATTCAAAGGAAAGAAAGAGTGTAGCTGAAATAACTCATTCAGAACACCCTTTAAAAGATTTCGTGGTACGATTGGATCGAATAAGCCCTTATGGAATAAAAATTCGGCCGCTTGTGAACCCTCAGGTACTGTCTTATTTAGTGTTTGTTCAATTACTCTTTTACCTGCAAATGCAATGTAGGCGTTGGGTTCAGCAATAATGATATCCCCCAACATACCAAAACTCGCCGTTACTCCCCCAGTCGTAGGAGATGTAAGGATTGATACATAAAATAACTTTTTATTCGATTGATAATCATATAAAGCAGAAGAAATTTTAGCCATTTGCATTAAGCTCAAACTTCCTTCTTGCATGCGTGCTCCTCCGGAAGCACACACTAAAATAAGAGGTAAAAAATTATTGGTAGCATACTCGATCAAACGAGTGATTTTCTCACCTACTACGGATCCCATACTACCCCCCATAAACTGAAAATCCATAACCCCAATTGCTACGGGAATGCCATTTAGTTGACCTGTGCCCGTTTGAACAGCTTCGGTTAATCCTGTCTTTCTTTGATAAGAATCAATACGATCTTTATAAGGTTCTTCCTCTGAATGAAATTCAATGGGATCCAAAGATACCATGTCTTCATCCATAGGGTCCCAAGTACCTGGATCAATCAAAAGTTCAATTCTATCTAAACTATCCATTTTCAAATGATATCCACATTGTTCACAAATATTCATTCTTGACTTAAAAATTTTCTTATAATTTAGTCCATAACAAATTTCGCATTGAACCCACAAATGCCTGTATTTTTGAGTTACATTGGGATCATTAGAACTTTTTCTTAGAATTAAATCGCTACCATTCGTGCTACTTCTTAGACTGGAATGCGTGTTTTGACTACTATTTCCACTTTCACCACAAATGTAACTAGAAATGTAACTTTCGCTGTAATTTTCAATACTACTTATTAAAATACTACTTAAAATAGAAGTATCAATGCATATTTGAAAACGAAGATAACTGTCAATGAAACCATTGATATAATTATTCCAACTCGATTTAGTATCATACATATAATGATCGTAGTGGGAGTCGGCACCCCTAGACTCATTATTCAGATAACTAGAATTCCAATAACTAGAAAATTCTTTTTCTAGTTCACTCAGAAAAGAATGATTGTTATCAATCTCAAAAACTTGATTTTCAATATTCAAATAGATGGAATAACTGTCCCTATTACTATCCCTAACTAAAAAAGTGTTATCAGCGCTGAAATTTCGAATGTCCCCGACACCGAATAAATAATCAACATTACTGTAACTAGAACTCTCGCTATTACTCCAACTATGAGTGTTTTTATCTGTATCATTTAGAATCGGGTCGTCACTGAAACTGGTATTTTCAAGAGGGCCAAGACTATCCATTGATTTACTTAGCCCGCACCTGTATTCTACCTCTACATTGGATAACATCGAACCAAACCAACATTTTTCCATAGAGCTTTCTTGCTACTAGTTACATCAAAATAAATAGATGAATAGTCATTCGATGAAAAATATCATTTGAATATTTCATTTTCTCTTAGAATAAGCATAGAGATCCAATCACTAGGATTATTAACTAATTAAGCAGTGGGTATTAAAAAAAGATTCTCTTTTGGAAGAAGACGGAGTATCGCTTCGCTATATATAATTATGATGTAAGTATATGATTATGATGTAACCCATTTTCATTTCACTCATCTCATAATAATTCTAAATAGACTAAATAGAAATTTAAAATACTAAATCAAATAATAATTAATGAAGTCAAAATAATAGAAATTCTATTAGAATATATAAGAATTTAGTATATAAGAATTTAGAAATTTAATATAAGAATTTAGAAATTTAGAATCTATAAGAATATATTAGAATTAAGAGAATTAAAATTAAGAGAATTAAGAATATATATTTTAGAATTAAAAATGAAAAATAATTCGAAATGGAACGGAAGGGAATTTGTCATGTTGTGTCGAATTCGAATCAATAAAAGAAATATTTCTTTTTTTTCCTAGGAAAAACTTTTTTCGTAAAATCGCGTCTATTACTATTAATAAGTTT